GCTAGTGTAGCTTAACGCAAAGCATAGCACTGAAAATGCTAAGATAAAATTTAAAAACTTTCACAAGCACTGAAGGTTTGGTCCTGGCCTCAGTATTAATTTTAACCAAATTTACACATGCGAGTTTCAGCATTCCAGTGAGAACGCCCTAATCACACTCTAATTTGTTTAGGAGCTGGTATCAGGCATATACAGTGTGTATAACCCACGACACCTCGCTTAACCACACCCCCAAGGGAATTCAGCAGTGATAGACATTGAGCAATAAGCGCAAGCTTGAATCAGTTAAAGTTAAAAGAGTTGGTTAATCTCGTGCCAGCCACCGCGGTTATACGAGTAACTCACATTAATACTTCACGGCGTAAAGGGTGATTAAAAGTTTCTAAAGAGTACTAGAGTTATAACCTTATAAAGCTGTCATACGCACCTATAAAAGGAATAATACACTGACGAAAGTAACTTTAACAACTTAGAGCTTTTGACCTCACGACAGTTAAGACACAAACTAGGATTAGATACCCTACTATGCTTAACCATAAATAGACCTTTACCATCACTTACTTTGTTTAAGTCCGCCTGAGTACTACAAGCGCTAGCTTAAAACCCAAAGGACTTGGCGGTGCCCCAGACCCCCCTAGAGGAGCCTGTTCTATAACCGATAATCCACGTTAAACCTTACCACTTCTTGCTTTTACCGCCTATATACCGCCGTCGTCAGCTCACCCCATGAGGGCACAGAAGTAAGCATAACGGACTTCCTCCAAAACGTCAGGTCGAGGTGTAGCGAATGAAGTGGAAAGAAATGGGCTACATTTTCTCTAAAGAAAACACGGACAGTAAATGAAAAATCACTTATAAGGTGGATTTAGCAGTAAGAAGAACTTAGGATATTTTTCTGAAACCGGCTCTGAGGCGCGCACACACCGCCCGTCACTCTCCTCAACTTACATCACTCCATTTTATAAATAACTCTTTACCCCAAGAGGAGGCAAGTCGTAACATGGTAAGTGTACTGGAAAGTGCACTTGGAATAATCAAAATATAGCTAAATCAGTAAAGCACCTCCCTTACACCGAGGAAGTACCCGTGCAACTCGGGTTATCTTGAACCTTAAAACTAGCCTAACCACCATTAATTAGCTTCAATATTACTAATAAACTATATTAATATTTTGTACTTAAAACATTTTCACAATCCCAGTATAGGCGATAGAACAGAAACACTTAGCGCTATAGAAAGAGTACCGCAAGGGAAAGCTGAAAAAGAACTGAAACAAATCATTAAAGTAATAAAAAGCAAAGATTCACCCCTGTACCTTTTGCATCATGATTTAGTAAGAACAAGTGGGCAAAAAGACCTTAAGTCCACCTTCCCGAAACTAGACGAGCTACTCCAGAGCAGCACACTAGAGCTAACCCGTCTCTGTGGCAAAAGAGTGGGAAGACTCCCGAGTAGAGGTGAAAAGCCTACCGAGCCTAGTGATAGCTGGTTACCCAAAAAAAGAACTTAAATCCTGCAATAATTCTCCACCCCATCAACTAAGATTATCCACATAAGATACCTGTAAGAATTATTAGTTATTCAAAAGAGGTACAACTCTTTTGAATTAAGAAACAACTTTATTAGGAGGGTAATGATCATATTATTAAAGGCCCCCACCCCAGTAGGCCTAAAAGCAGCCATCTGATTAGCAAGCGTCATAGCTCCAGCCCTAAACCAACCAATAATTCCGATATATTTCTCCAAACCCCCTAACCAATATTGGGTTTTTTTATCCATCTGATAAAAGAACTTATACTAAAATGAGTAATTAGAGGACTACCCTCTCCAAAACACCCGTGTAAGTCAGAAAGAATTCCATCACTGATTATTAACCGACACCAACCTGAGGTCATAATATTAAGAATAGTAAACTAGAAAAACACATTTATTATATCGTTAACCCCACACAGGAGTGTTCATAGGAAAGATTTAAAGAAAGTAAAGGAACTCGGCAAACACAAACTCCGCCTGTTTACCAAAAACATCGCCTCTTGCAAATCTTATATAAGAGGTCCCGCCTGCCCTGTGACATTGTTTAACGGCCGCGGTATTATGACCGTGCGAAGGTAGCGTAATCACTTGTCTTTTAATTGAAGACCTGTATGAAAGGCATCACGAGAGTTTACCTGTCTCTATTTTCTAATCAATGAAATTGATTTCCCCGTGCAGAAGCGGGGATATAACCATAAGACGAGAAGACCCTATGGAGCTTTAAACACTTAAGTTACTATCTTATTTATTAATTAATCTAAGGACTTAACCATTCTAATAGTAACCTAACTTAATGTTTTCGGTTGGGGCGACCAAGGAGTAAAAGAAAACCTCCTTATCGACTGAGTATTTTTACTTAAAAATCAGAACGACAGTTCTGATTAATAGAATATCTAACGAATAATGACCCAGGGCTATGCCCTGATCAATGAACCAAGTTACCCTAGGGATAACAGCGCAATCCTTTCTAAGAGTCCATATCGCCGAAAGGGTTTACGACCTCGATGTTGGATCAGGACATCCTAATGGTGCAACCGCTATTAAGGGTTCGTTTGTTCAACGATTAATAGTCCTACGTGATCTGAGTTCAGACCGGAGTAATCCAGGTCAGTTTCTATCTATGTAGATATTTTCCCTAGTACGAAAGGACCGGGAGAATGAAGCCAATGCCCCAGGCACGCTTCTCCCCCATCTGTTGAGACCAACTTAAACAGTAAAGGGGGGTCAACCTTCTACTAAAGATTATAGCCGTTAAGGTGGCAGAGCCTGGTAATTGCAAAAGACCTAAACTCTTTGATCCAGAGGTTCAATTCCTCTCCTTAACCATGTTAAAAATTATTGTCACTCAAATTATTCACCCTCTAACCTATATTATCCCAGTCCTATTAGCCACAGCATTCCTTACCCTAGTAGAGCGGAAAATCCTAGGCTACATACAACTTCGTAAAGGCCCTAATGTAGTCGGACCCTATGGCCTTCTCCAACCAATCGCTGATGGATTAAAACTCTTTACTAAAGAACCAGTACGCCCATCTCACTCGTCCCATTTTCTCTTTCTAGCCACCCCAACCACAGCCCTGGCTCTAGCCCTGCTCATATGAATGCCCCTGCCCCTTCCCCACTCCATCTTAAACCTTAACCTGGGCTTACTATTTATCCTAGCCATTTCCAGCCTAACTGTTTATACTATTCTAGGCTCTGGCTGAGCTTCAAATTCTAAATACGCCCTAATAGGAGCCCTACGTGCTGTAGCACAGACTATTTCATATGAAGTCACCCTGGGCTTAATTCTACTATCCTTAGTAATCATGACGGGGGGCTTCACACTACATACATTTAACTTCACCCAAGAAACAGTATGACTTCTCATTCCCGCCTGACCACTAGCCATAATATGGTATATCTCAACCCTAGCAGAAACCAACCGGGCCCCATTTGATCTTACCGAGGGCGAATCAGAACTAGTCTCTGGATTTAACATTGAGTATGCAGGGGGGCCATTTGCCCTATTCTTTCTGGCCGAATACTCAAATATTCTAATAATAAATACACTATCCGTTATCCTCTTCATAGGCACTTCTTACAACCCCCTCCTCCCCCAGATTTCAACACTGAGCCTTATAATTAAAGCAACCATATTAACTCTCCTATTCCTATGAATTCGTGCCTCGTATCCACGATTCCGCTACGACCAACTCATACACCTAGTATGAAAAAACTTCTTACCCCTTACACTAGCCCTCATTTTATGACACATTACACTACCAACCTCCATGGCAAGTCTCCCACCCCTTACCTAAGGAAGCGTGCCTGAATTAAAGGGTCACTTTGATAGAGTGAACCATGAATGTTAAAATCATTCCCCTTCCTTAGAAAAACAGGACTCGAACCTGCCCCCTAGAGATCAAAACTCTATGTACTTCCAACTATACTATCTCCTAAAGTAAAGTCAGCTAATTAAGCTTTTGGGCCCATACCCCTACCATGTTGGTTAAAATCCTTCCTCTACTAATGAACCCCCTCGTATTATCCCTCCTCCTTCTAAGCCTAGGCCTAGGCACCACAATCACATTTATAGGCTCCCATTGACTTCTAATCTGAATAGGACTAGAAATTAACACCATAGCCATTATCCCCCTAATAATTCACCAACAACACCCACGTGCAGTAGAAGCCACCACTAAATATTTCCTTACACAAGCAACAGCCTCTGCACTTCTCCTATTCGCAGGCACAACAAACGCCTGAACAACAGGACAATGAAATATTACCGACATACTTTCACCAACCTCCGCCACACTAATTACACTAGCCTTAGCCCTAAAAATTGGCCTAGTTCCTATACACTTCTGATTACCAGAAGTTCTCCAAGGACTAAACCTGACCACAGGACTTATCCTCTCAACATGACAAAAACTTGCCCCCTTTGCCATCCTCTTCCAACTTTACCCACTCCTTAACCCAAACATTCTCATAACTTTAGGAATTGCCTCCATTATCATTGGGGGGTGAAGCGGACTCAATCAAACACAATTACGAAAAATCCTAGCATACTCCTCAATTGCCCACCTAGGATGAATAATTACTATTATCCACTTCGCCCCTAACCTGGCCCTACTAAACCTCACCCTTTACATTATTATGACAACCTCAATATTTCTTTTATTTAATACACTTAATTCAACAAAAATCAACTCAATCTCCGTATCAGCCACTAAATCCCCACTACTCTCAATCATGTCCTTAATTACTTTACTCTCATTAGGGGGACTGCCCCCACTCTCAGGATTTATACCAAAATGACTTATCTTACAAGAGATAACCAAACAAGGCCTCCTAGTCCCAGCCACTATTATAGCCCTAGCTACCCTCCTCAGTCTATTTTTTTATCTCCGTCTCTGTTACATAACAACTCTTACTATCTCCCCCACCCCTATCTTCTTCCTCTCCTCCTGACAAACAAAGACCACACAAATAAACATCTTACTTACAATCACTACTTCACTCTCCATTCTCCTTCTCCCCCTAACCCCCACACTACTAATACTATTTGCGTAAGAAATTTAGGTTAACAAGACCAAAAGCCTTCAAAGCTTTCAGTAAGAGTTTAAATCTCTTAACTTCTGATAAGACTTGCAAGACTCTATCTCACATCCTCTGAATGCAACCCAGATGTTTTAATTAAACTAAAATCTTCTAGATAAACAGGCCTTGATCCTGCAACATCTTAATTAACAGCTAAGCGTTCAATCCAGCGAACTTTTATCTAGGCTTCTCCCGCCGTAGGGTAAAAGGCGGGAGAAGCCCCGGGAGAGCCTTTCATCTCCGTCTCAAGATTTGCAATCTTATGTAAACTTTACTACAGGACTTGATAAGAAGAGGACTCTAACCTCTCTTCACGGGACTACAGGCCGCCGCTTAACTCTCAGCCATCTTACCTGTGGCAATTAATCGTTGATTATTCTCTACTAATCACAAAGATATCGGCACCCTTTACTTAATTTTTGGTGCCTGAGCAGGGATGGTCGGGACTGGCCTAAGTCTTTTAATCCGAGCAGAACTAAGTCAACCCGGGACCCTCCTGGGTGACGATCAGATTTATAATGTCATTGTTACAGCCCATGCCTTAGTAATAATCTTTTTTATGGTTATACCAATTATAATCGGCGGATTTGGTAATTGACTCGTCCCTTTAATAATTGGCTCCCCCGACATGGCCTTCCCACGCATAAATAACATAAGTTTCTGACTTTTACCCCCCTCTTTTCTCCTCCTCCTGGCCTCCGCTGGGGTTGAGGCCGGAGCCGGAACAGGTTGAACTGTCTACCCCCCTTTGGCAGGAAATCTGGCCCACGCGGGAGCCTCCGTAGACTTAACAATTTTCTCCCTTCACTTGGCAGGTATTTCATCTATTCTAGCCTCCATTAACTTCATCACCACAATTATTAACATAAAGCCACCAGCAATCTCTCAATACCAGACACCCTTATTCGTATGGTCAATTCTTGTTACAACTGTCTTACTTCTTATAGCCCTCCCAGTTCTGGCAGCCGGCATCACTATACTACTTACGGACCGTAATCTCAATACAACTTTCTTTGACCCAGCTGGAGGAGGTGACCCCATTCTATACCAACACTTATTCTGATTCTTCGGTCACCCCGAAGTCTACATTTTGATTCTACCCGGATTTGGGATAATCTCACATGTAGTTGCTTATTATTCAGGTAAAAAAGAGCCATTTGGCTATATGGGCATAGTCTGAGCAATAATAGCGATCGGCCTTTTAGGCTTCATCGTCTGAGCACATCATATATTTACAGTAGGAATAGATGTAGACACACGAGCATACTTTACATCAGCCACAATAATCATTGCCATTCCAACAGGTGTTAAAGTCTTTAGCTGACTAGCCACCCTTCATGGCGGCTCCATTAAATGAGAAACACCACTACTCTGAGCACTGGGCTTCATTTTCTTATTTACTGTTGGAGGCCTAACAGGAATTGTTCTAGCTAATTCTTCACTTGATATTGTCCTTCATGACACCTACTACGTTGTAGCCCATTTCCACTATGTTCTTTCAATGGGGGCAGTATTTGCTATTATAGCAGGCTTTGTTCATTGATTCCCACTCTTTACAGGCTACACACTTCACTCCACATGAGCAAAAATTCAATTTTCAATTATATTTATTGGGGTAAATTTAACCTTCTTTCCCCAACACTTTTTAGGGCTAGCAGGTATACCCCGACGTTACTCAGACTACCCAGATGCGTACACCCTTTGAAATGTAGTCTCCTCTATCGGGTCTCTAGTCTCACTAGTCGCTGTCATTATTTTATTATTTATGATCTGAGAAGCATTTGCCGCAAAACGTGAGGTTCTATCCATTGAACTCTCTAATACTAATGTAGAATGACTTCATGGCTGCCCCCCTCCTTACCACACCTATGAAGAACCAGCTTTCGTTCAAGTTCAACAACCCACTTATTAACAAGAAAGGAAGGAATTGAACCCCCATAAGTCGGTTTCAAGCCAACCACATCACCACTCTGTCACTTTCTTGAGACTCTAGTAAATTAATTACATCACCTTGTCAAGGTGAAATTGTGGGTGGAAGTCCCACGAATCTTGAACCAATGGCACACCCATCACAATTAGGATTTCAAGACGCAGCCTCCCCAATCATAGAAGAACTTCTCCACTTCCACGACCACACATTAATAATTGTTTTTCTTATTAGCACATTAGTTCTCTATATTATTGTTGCAATAGTAACTACTAAACTGACTAATAAGTACATTTTAGACTCACAAGAAATTGAAATTGTATGAACCATCCTACCCGCTATCATTCTTATTATAATTGCACTACCATCGCTACGGATCTTATATCTAATAGATGAAATTAATGATCCCCATATTACAATTAAAGCACTGGGCCACCAATGGTACTGAAGCTATGAATATACAGATTATGAAAACTTAGAATTTGATTCCTACATAATCCAAACTGAAGACCTAAATCCAGGACAATTTCGACTTCTAGAGACAGACCATCGTATGGTTGTTCCAATAGAATCCCCCATTCGAGTCCTAGTAACCGCAGAAGATGTCCTACACGCCTGAACAATTCCAGCACTCGGAGTAAAAATAGATGCCGTCCCAGGACGCCTGAACCAAGCCGCCTTTATTATCTCCCGGCCTGGTGTTTATTACGGACAGTGTTCAGAAATTTGTGGTGCTAATCACAGCTTTATGCCAATTGTAGTTGAAGCAGTGCCTCTTGAACACTTTGAGAATTGATCTTCATTAATACTAGAAGAAGTCTCATTAAGAAGCTAACAGGGTCCAGCATTAGCCTTTTAAGCTAAATATTGGTGATTCCCAACCACCCTTAGTGACATGCCTCAACTCAACCTCAATCCATGATTCTTAATCTTTTTATTTTCCTGATTGTTTTTCTTGATTGTCTTACCCCACAAACTGACATCTTACTTACTTAGCTATAACCCCGCCCCCAAAAATACTGAAAAACAAAAACCAGAACCCTGAAACTGACCATGATCCTAAACTTCTTTGATCAATTTTTAAGCCCTTCACTAATAGGCCTGCCCTTAATTGCCCTAGCAATTATTATACCCGCAGTAATCTTCAAATCCCCCTCCAACCGATGACTTAATAACCGCCTGGTTACCCTACAAACATGATTTATTACCCGATTCACCCACCAACTTCTACAACCACTTAATCTTGGAGGACATAAATGAGCCATTATTCTTACAGCACTTATACTCTTTTTAATTACCATCAATCTCCTAGGACTTCTCCCCTATACATTTACACCAACAACACAACTCTCATTAAATATAGCTTTTGCCCTTCCCCTCTGACTAACAACAGTCTTAATTGGTATATTAAACCAACCCACTATTGCTCTAGGCCACCTTCTTCCAGAAGGCACCCCTACCCCTTTAATCCCAGTTCTCATCATTATCGAAACTATTAGCCTGTTTATTCGCCCTCTTGCCCTAGGAGTTCGACTTACAGCCAACCTTACAGCAGGCCATCTATTGATACAATTAATTGCAACCGCAGCCTTTGTATTAATCTCCACCATGCCTGCAGTAGCAATCCTAACTTCTATTGTATTACTCCTCCTCACCCTTCTAGAGGTGGCCGTAGCTATAATTCAGGCCTACGTATTTGTACTACTCCTAAGTCTATATTTACAAGAAAACATCTAATAATGGCCCACCAAGCACACGCATATCACATAGTTGACCCAAGCCCATGACCCTTAACAGGAGCCATCGCTGCTCTCCTCTTAACCTCCGGCCTAGCCATTTGATTCCATTTTCACACCATAACACTCCTTCTCCTAGGACTGATCCTCCTCGCCCTTACAGTAGTTCAATGATGACGAGATGTTATTCGAGAAGGAACATTCCAAGGCCATCACACCCCGCCAGTCCAAAAAGGCCTACGCTACGGAATAATTCTCTTTATCCTATCAGAGGTGTTCTTCTTCCTTGGGTTTTTCTGAGCATTTTATCACTCTAGTCTAGCCCCCACCCCTGAACTAGGAGGCTGCTGACCCCCCACGGGAATTAACCCCTTAGACCCCTTTGAAGTCCCTCTACTCAACACTGCTGTACTCTTAGCCTCCGGAGTCACAGTCACCTGAGCCCACCATAGTATTATAGAAGGCAACCGAAAAGAGGCTATTCAGGCCCTTACACTCACAGTTATACTAGGCTTTTACTTTACGGCTCTTCAAGCCATAGAGTATTATGAAACCCCATTTACTATTGCCGACGGGGTTTACGGAACAACCTTCTTTGTAGCAACCGGCTTTCACGGTCTCCATGTTATTATTGGCTCAACATTTCTTATAGTCTCCTTGCTGCGTCAAATCCTTTTCCACTTTACATCAGAACACCACTTTGGCTTTGAAGCCGCCGCATGATACTGACACTTTGTCGACGTAGTATGACTATTCCTCTATGTATCAATTTATTGATGAGGCTCATAATACTTTTCTAGTATAAACTAGTACAAATGACTTCCAATCATTCAATCTTGGTTAAACCCCAAGGAGAAGTAATGAATCTCATTACATTATCTATCGCCATCCCCGCCCTCGTTTCCCTAATCCTAGCATTTATCGCATTCTGACTGCCAGCTCTTAACCCAGATAGTGAAAAACTGTCGCCTTACGAGTGCGGATTTGACCCCTTAGGGTCTGCACGCCTCCCATTCTCCCTCCGATTTTTCCTAGTAGCAATTCTTTTTCTACTATTTGACTTAGAAATTGCCCTACTTCTCCCCCTGCCATGAGGCGATCAACTCATTTCCCCGCTCATTACGACCCTGTGGGCCTCTATCATTATTATTCTACTTACACTGGGCCTAGTTTATGAATGACTTCAAGGCGGCCTCGAATGGGCAGAATAGGCACTTAGTCCAAAAAAGACCATTAATTTCGACTTAATAAATTATGGTGAAAACCCATAAGTGCCTTATGACCCCTATTTACTTCACAATTACCTCAGCATTTATTCTTGGTCTCACAGGACTAGCTTTTAATCGCTCCCATCTCTTATCCGCCCTTATCTGTCTTGAAGGGATGATACTCTCCCTCTTCCTTGCAATCGCCATCTGGTCCATGACAATAAGTTCGCCCTCTTTATCCCTAGCACCCATAATTCTACTAACATTCTCAGCCTGCGAAGCAAGCTCAGGCCTGGCCCTTCTTGTAGCCGCCACTCGCACTCACGGAACTGACCATCTTAATAACCTCAACCTTCTCCAATGTTAAAAATTCTTATTCCCACCCTCCTTTTATTCCCAATTTCATGAATCTCCCCCAAAAAATGAATGTGAACTTCTACTATCTCTAATAGTCTTTTAGTTGCTTCACTCAGTCTAATTTGATTTAAATGAGACTTTGAAATGGGCTGAAATTACTCTAACCTCTTTCTTGGTGTTGACCCTCTTTCAGCCCCCCTACTTGCACTGACCTGCTGACTCCTGCCACTCATACTCTTGGCCAGCCTTAAACACTTATCCTCTGAGCCCCACAAGCGACAACAAATCTATATTTCCTTGCTCATTACCCTCCAGGCCCTCCTAATTATAGCATTTAGCGCAACAGAGATAATCCTATTCTATATTATATTTGAAGCAACACTCATTCCAACCCTTATTATTATCACACGATGGGGAAATCAAACTGAGCGCCTTAATGCTGGCATTTACTTTCTATTCTACACCCTTGCAGGCTCTCTGCCCCTATTAATTGCTTTACTCATCCTACAAAAAGACCTAGGCACTTTATCAATACTTATCCTACAGTACCCAAGCTCCGTCAACCTTCACTCATGGGCCAGTAAATTTTGATGAACTGCCTGCCTAATCGCTTTTTTAGTTAAAATACCCCTATACGGCGTCCACCTCTGATTGCCCAAAGCCCACGTAGAAGCCCCAATTGCCGGCTCCATAATCCTGGCTGCAGTTCTCCTTAAACTGGGGGGCTACGGCATGATACGAATCATTGTTATACTTAACCCCCTCACAAAAGAAATAGCCTACCCCTTCCTAATTCTAGCTATTTGAGGCATTATTATAACTAGCTCCATCTGTTTACGACAAACAGATCTTAAATCATTAATTGCCTACTCATCAGTTAGTCATATGGGCCTTGTGGCAGCAGCCATCCTTATTCAAACCCCCTGAAGCTTCGCAGGTGCCACAGCCCTTATAATCGCCCATGGACTGATCTCCTCCATGCTCTTCTGTCTCGCCAACACCAATTACGAACGTATTCACAGCCGAACATTACTCCTAGCCCGAGGCACTCAAATTATTCTTCCACTCATGGGAACATCATGATTTCTGGCCAACTTAGCTAACCTCGCCTTACCCCCTAGCCCCAACCTCATAGGAGAACTACTTATTATTTCCTCCCTATTTAAATGATCAAACTGAACTATTATCTTGACCGGCACAGGAGTACTACTAACAGCATCCTACTCACTGTATATATTTTTAATAACACAACGGGGACCAACACCACAGCACCTACTTTTCTTAACACCCTCTTATACACGAGAACACCTACTCATGTATCTTCACCTTCTCCCTACAATTCTTATCATCACCAAACCAGAACTCATCTTGGGATGAACATTTTGTGTTTATAGTTTAATTAAAACGTTAGATTGTGATTCTAAAAATAAAAGTTGAAATCTTTTTATTCACCAAGAGAGGTCGGGGACAAAAAGAACTGCTAATTCTTTCTATCCATGGTTCAAATCCATGGCTCACTTAAGCTTTTGAAAGATAATAGTCATCTATTGGTCTTAGGAACCAAAAACTCTTGGTGCAACTCCAAGCAATAGCCATGAACTCAATTATCTTTAACTCTTCATTCTTATTAATTTTCATTATTCTTCTCTACCCCTTATTCATGTCTATCACCGCACCACAAGAGTCTGTTAACCACAGCTGAGCATCCACTCACGTTAAAACAGCCGTTAAACTCTCATTCTTTATTAGCCTAATCCCCTTATTCTTATTTCTTGACCAAGGGGTAGAGTCCATCACAACCAATTGAAACTGAATCAACCTAGGACCAATAAACATCAACATAAGCTTTAAATTTGATCTCTACTCTATTATCTTTACACCTGTAGCCCTGTACGTCACATGGTCTATTCTAGAATTCGCACTCTGATACATACACACGGACCCGAACTTCAATCGCTTCTTTAAATACCTCCTCCTATTTCTCATGACAATAATTATTCTTATTACTGCTAATAACCTATTTCAACTATTTATTGGCTGAGAAGGAGTAGGCATTATATCCTTCCTCCTAATCGGCTGATGACACAGCCGAGCAGACGCTAATACCGCAGCTCTTCAAGCAGTAATCTACAACCGAATTGGAGATATTGGATTAATCCTAAGCATAGCATGACTGGCTATAAACCTCAATTCATGAGAAACCCAACAAATATTTATCCTATCTAAAAACACGGACCTAACTTTACCCCTATTAGGCCTAGTATTAGCTGCTGCTGGAAAGTCAGCACAATTCGGCCTCCATCCATGGCTGCCATCAGCCATGGAGGGGCCTACACCAGTCTCCGCCCTACTTCACTCTAGCACAATAGTCGTAGCCGGTGTATTTCTTCTAATCCGGCTTCATCCCTTAATTCAAGATAATCAACTAATCTTATCAGCTTGCCTATGCTTAGGAGCATTAACAACCCTATTTACAGCTACCTGTGCCCTCACCCAAAACGATATCAAAAAGATCGTAGCCTTCTCCACATCCAGCCAATTAGGCCTCATAATGGTGACCATCGGCCTAAATCAGCCCCAATTAGCCTTTCTTCATATTTGTACACACGCCTTCTTTAAGGCTATACTTTTTCTTTGCTCCGGCTCTATCATTCATAGCCTAGACAACGAACAAGATATCCGAAAAATGGGGGGTCTTCATAAACTACTTCCATTTACTGCTTCATCCCTCACCGTCGGTAGCCTCGCCCTAACAGGAATACCTTTCCTCTCTGGCTTCTTCTCAAAAGATGCTATCATTGAGGCCATAAACACATCTAACCTAAACGCCTGAGCCCTAACCCTGACCCTCCTGGCCACCTCCTTCACTGCCATTTACAGCCTTCGACTTATCTTTTTCACACTAATAAATTCACCACGATTCTTCCCCTTTATACCCATTAATGAAAATAATCCTCTAGTATTAAAACCCATTAAACGTCTAGCTTATGGAAGTATCCTAGCTGGTTTACTCATCACCTTTAACATATCACCTACCAAAACACAAATTCTAACAATACCCCCCACCCTTAAACTCTCGGCCCTATTAGTAACAATTATCGGCCTCCTCTTAGCATTAGAATTAACTAATCTCACCAAACACCAATTTAAAATTTACCCAGCCCTACCTACCCACAATTTCTCCAACATACTAGGCTATTTTCCACCAATTATCCATCGCCTTTACCCCAAAATTAGTCTCTACTGAGCTCAAACCATCTCCACCCACCTGGTCGACTTAACATGAAATGAAAAAATGGGGCCTAAAAATAAACTAGTCCAACAAATAGCCGTAATTAAACTTCTTACACTACCACAACAAGGCTTTATTAAAATTTACTTTATAATTTTTTTCCTCACACTCACCCTAGCCATCTTAATTATGATCTAAACCACACGCAATGTCCCCCAAGAAATACCACGAGTTAGCTCTAACACAACAAACAAAGCCAAAAGTAGTATTCAACCACTTAACACTAACAAATATCCCCCATAAGAATATAACAAAGCTACACCACTAAAATCACCACGAACCACCTCCAAACCATTAATCTCATCACCACCAAACCACCCTCACCCTCAACCACCCACAAAATACTTATTAACATATATTAAAATCCCCACATAAAATAAAACATAAACAAGTACAGACCAATCCCCCCATGACTCTGGGTACGGCTCGGCAACAAGCGCCGCAGTATAAGCAAATACAACTAATATCCCGCCCAAATAAATTAAAAACAGAACTAATGATAAAAAAGAACTTCCAGAACTCACTAATAAACCACACCCCACGCCAGCAGAAATTACTAAACCAAGAGCTGCGTAATAAGGAGAAGGATTTGAAGCCACTGCTACTAAACCTATAATAAAACCCAATATTATAATAAATACTAAATAAATCATAAATTCCTACTTAGATTTTAACTAAGACTGGTAATCTGAAAAACTACCGTTGTTATTCAACTACAAGAACCTAATGACCATAAATATTCGAAAATCCCATCCATTATTTAAAATTATTAACAGCTCACTCATTGACCTCCCCGCCCCAAGCAACATCTCAATCTGATGAAACTATGGCTCACTCCTAGGACTTTGCCTCATCATTCAAATCCTCACTGGCCTCTTCCTAGCCATACACTACACCCCAGACATTTCATCCGCCTTCTCATCAGTTGTCCACATCTGCCGAGACGTTAACTACGGTTGACTTATTCGTAATATCCACGCCAACGGGGCCTCACTCTTCTTCGTCTGCATCTACCTCCACGTCGCCCGAGGATTTTACTACGGATCCTATCTTAATAAAGAGACATGAAATATTGGAGTTATCCTATTATTTTTATTAATAGCCACCGCCTTCGTGGGCTACGTTCTCCCCTGAGGACAAATATCATTTTGAGGAGCAACAGTCATTACAAACCTCTTATCAGCCTTCCCCTACATTGGCAACATTTTAGTCCAATGAATTTGAGGGGGTTTTTCAGTTGACAATGCCACCCTCACCCGATTCTTTGCCTTCCACTTCCTATTCCCCTTCCTAATTACAGCACTTACCCTCTTACACCTCCTCTTTCTCCATGAAATGGGCTCCAATAATCCCACTGGGCTTAACTCAGACACAGATAAAATCCCATTTCACCCATATTTTTCCTACAAGGATCTCCTAGGCTTCTTCATTCTTATACTCCTCCTCTCACTCCTTGCCCTATTCTCACCAAATTTATTAGGAGACACAGAAAACTTTATCCCAGCCGACCCACTACTTACACCACCCCATATTAAACCAGAGTGGTACTTCCTATTTGCTTACGCAATCCTACGCTCTATCCCCAATAAACTAGGAGGCGTCCTGGCCCTCTTATTCTCAATTCTTATTCTCATGTTAGTGCCTTTACTCCACACGTCTAAACAACGAAGTGCCATATTCCGTCCAATCACTCAAGCCTTATTCTGAACACTAGTCACTAATACAATTGTTCTAACATGAATCGGGGGCCAACCAGTAGAACAACCATTTATCATTATTGGACAAATTGCCTCAATTATCTACTTCCTCTTATTTCTCGTCCTTCTTCCACTTGTCGGCTGGTGAGAAAATAAGATTCTTAACCTTTAATGTGTTCTGGTAGCCTAAAACCTAAGGCATTGGTCTTGTAAACCAAAGATTGGAGGTGAAATCCCCCCCCAAAACAAACTGTATTCAGGAAAGAGAGGGTTGAACTCCCATCCTTGGCTCCCAAAGCCAAGATTCTGCTTAAACTACCTCCTGAAATAGACCAGCATTTGCCGGTCGTCAATTTTGACGCATCTAGTCAGATATACATCTATATTATTAAGTCCACATATATCTAATATTATACATATATACTACTATGTATAATACCCATTTATCGACTGTCAACTATTTCATCACATACTATGTATAATACTCATTAATAAATGTCCAACTAAAACACTATATATAATTTTTAACCCCCATATTTATGATCTTCCAATATTATATGTAATCAGATTATGTTCATAATGTAATCAAGTCCATGAATATATATATAGTACTACATTTATACCCATCAATTGATTATCAATTATTTCATTACACATGTGTGTATGGTACTCATTAATAAAGGTACAGCTATTCCATTACACTTAATTTTTAATCCTTATTTTATTACTTGCAGCAAAGCCATCACTAATTATCCACTCAATTACCCCATTTTATTCCTAACCATAAATCTGACGCACCCACACTCTTAATAATAAATTATATTGACTGTCCACTAACGGTCACGGCTGGCGAGAACCGACCAATACCCTAATATATCCCCCTTTGCACGGTTTGTGGTATCGATCTTTAATAATTCCCCTTATCTTGCTCAAATGCTCACATTTGGCACCCTTGGTAGGCATACGTCTGTTCATCGCGTCAGCCTGAAATCACTCTAGCTCCCTCGATTGTCATTTCAAACTCTTAATTGTCTCAAGATTTCTAGCCCTCCCAGTTTTTTTTTGGGGATGAGACAATTACTAACCCTCCAGGCTTCCCTGTCGGGTGGCGGCCGGCACACCAAGTTAAATCGGTCCTATACTCAACATAATATCACTAAAACCTCGCTACTTATATCATTCGCTGGTCTTATATCTATCAAGATAAGGCAGTACTCACAAAAAAGGACCCATAGTTCAATTTAACCCCCATCCATAGATATGAATAATTGAATATAAATTTAATAAAGACATTTTATTAAACCTCATACTATTAAGAGTTATTATTTGATTAATGGGAAAAACTAAGAATTCTTAACCACAAAGATCTATATTTAGGCATATACTATATTATATAGGTCCCCGGGGGTCGGTAAAAAAAAAAAAARGGCCAATAACATTTTTTTGGGAAAAACCCCCCTCCCCCTTAATATACACAGCTATCTCGAAAAACCCCTAAAACGAGGGCTAATGTATATTTTTTTCTGCATTGACATGTGATAAATTTCGTCATATACAGTGTGACACTATGACAT